ATATTTTTTCACAGTAGCAGGATCGCTATAGCTGACTCCATTGAGTTCGCCACCATAGAACTCAACAGTTACACCCACTTGTTCGACACTATACTTCGATTCTGCCCTTCTAAAAGGAACATCGGCTCTCACAATTCCGTCTCCGTCCACCAAAACTACTGGAAATGTTTCAAAAAAGGTAGGCATACGGCGTACAAAAAGTTCATGCCCTTCTTTATCTCTAAAGATAGGGTGTCCTAACCATCCAACAGCTATCCCATCCCCGTTGTCCATTGAGCCTGCCCGGAATAATCCACCTTTTGCCGGATTATTACCGATGTAATCATAAAAAGCTAATTTTTCGGGAATTTTAGACCAAGCTTCCGATAAACTCAGATTTTCGGCTAGACTGGCGCCAACTCTTCGATATATTTCTTGCTGGAAGTATCCCTGATCCCACTGATAACGAGTGGGACCAAATAATTCGATCGGGGTAGTTGCTGAACCATACCACATAGTTCCAGCAACAACGAAAGCTGCAAAAAAGACAGCAGCGATACTACTGGAAAGGACAGTTTCAATATTGCCCATACGTAATCCTTTGTATAGACGTTGGGGTGGGCGGACACTAAGATGGAATAGACCTGCTAATATACCCAATGTACCTGCTGCAATATGATGAGAGGCTATTCCTCCCGGAACAAAGGGATCAAAACCTTCCGCACCCCACGCTGGATTTACAGATTGTACTTTTCCGGTTAGGCCATAAGGATCGGATACCCATATTCCAGGACCATACAAGCCTGTTACATGAAATGCGCCAAACCCAAAGCAAGCCACCCCTGAGAGAAATAAATGAATTCCAAAAATCTTGGGCAAATCCAAAGAGGGTTTTCCCGTACGTTCATCACAGAATATTTCTAGGTCCCAATACACCCAATGCCAGATAGCTGCTAAGAAGCACAAGCCAGAAAACACAATATGTGCCCCGGCCACACCTTCGTAACTCCAAATACCCGGATTCGTTATAGTTCCTCCTGTAATACTCCAACCGCCCCATGAATTGTTTATTCCTAAACGAGTCATGAAGGGTATAACGAACATACCCTGTCTCCACATTGGATCAAGAACGGGGTCAGAAGGATCAAAAACTGCTAATTCGTATAGAGCCATTGAACCGGCCCAACCGGAAACTAGAGCTGTATGCATTATATGGACAGAAAGCAGCCGACCGGGATCATTCAATACGACGGTATGAACACGATACCAAGGCAAACCCATGGAAATACCCCTTTCTCAAAGAAAAAATAGATACTATGTAACTTTATCACATTGGAAATAACTATGCTATGGACCTCACCTTTTCATTGGATTATCTCGAAACAAGGGTTAATATTTATTCTGTTCCGTTAGTAATAATTGAACAATTCTGTTCGTAGGAACAAAGAGAAGCAGATCTATTCTATACCCAATAAGTACCAATACGCAATGGGGGGGATTAATCCTATTTTTTGTGAGCGAATGCATAGATACTTGTTTCTCATTCGAACGATCCATTCGTAAGAATTTTCCTTTATTCCGTCTTCCTCTATGAATCTTCCAATCTATCGATAAAATACGATAAACGACAATATTATGAAGACAATAAACCATTTTTTGTTACGTTTCCACATCAAAGTGAAATAGAATACTTAATTTTTCTTTCATTTAATGCCCATTGGTGTTCCAAAAGTACCTTTTCGAAGTCCTGGAGAGGAAGATGCAGTTTGGGTTGACGTATAGTGTGACTTGTCAGACATATTGGGTCATATGGGATTTCCCCGTTCTCTCCCCCGATCGAGATATCCTCTGTTTCGCCCAAGAAAGATTGATTGAACCATCAATAATTCGAAGCGTGAAGCGCAATTAGATCAATTTATTTGGTTGGAGGATCAATATTCTCAATTAAAAGAATTTATGGTTGGCTTGGACCAATAAAATGAAGTATACAGGCTCCGTTCAGAAAATACCAAGGTAATCCATGTATGATTACCACCCTATCAGAAATGATTCCTTTATACCATATGAGTGATCTCAAATTGCCAATTAATGGAATAATATGATGAATACGTCGAATATTTTGTGGAAGGCATGAAAATGAAACAAATTGAAAAAAAAAAAAAAGAAGTCATAGCAAAAAGAAGCGGTACTGGGATCATTTGTCCTATATGTGCAAATCGAATTCGGGCAGATCTTTACCCGGAGTAGAGCATAAACCTAAAAGAGTGGAAGAGGCCCATTCGGGAACAAGAAAATTACATCGTGATTTAGATCTCGATGAAACAATACATCAATGAGGGGTTAGCTCGATAAGTTCAGTGAATTCTTTTTTGATTTTATAGGGAAGCAAGTCAAAACTCATGTTTCTTAAAAAATGGAAGAAAAAGCCCGCTACGAAAAAAGAAATAGGGCCGGAATCGACAATTTCTTTTTTTTTTTTTCTCAATTTTGATTTTTTGAACCGTATGCACCCAAAGGTGCGTGTACGGTTCCTAAGGAATAGAATTTTGTCCTAATCAACCGACTTCATCGAGAAAGATTACTTTTTTTAGGCCAAGAAGTTGATAGCGAGATCTCGAATCAACTTGTTGGTCTCATGGTATATCTCAGTATAGAGGATGATACCAGGGATCTGTATTTGTTTATAAACTCTCCCGGCGGATGGGTAATCCCAGGAATAGCTATTTATGATACTATGCAATTTGTGCCACCAGATGTACATACAATATGCATGGGATTAGCCGCTTCAATGGGATCTTTCATCCTGGTTGGAGGAGAAATTACCAAACGTCTAGCATTCCCTCACGCTTGGCGCCAATGAGTTTTTTTATTTGAGAGAAAAAAAGACTATGCCTTCGTCATATGGAATATGAATAAAATAATAATAATATTAAGTAATAATAGCATGGCATTTCAAGTTCGATATGAGCAAACTATTATTATTTTTTCATAATACGAGATTATGTATCGAGATAGTAGTATGAAAGAAAGGTTATTTCCGACTTGATCTTATGTATCGGGGTCCATTTCAGCGTCACAAACCTTTTTGCTTCCACATCAGAAGTCTCTTTCCAATATTTATGTTATGAAAGAGTGTGAAAATAAAAAAAAAAAAAAAGATCATTTTTTACTTATTTTTATTTGATCGGATCAGAAAGAAACTTTGGGATTGCTGAATCACAGACGAGATAAATATATAAAGCAACGGAACCATCATAGTATTTTTTGATTACTCCGAAAGGAAGGATGGTAAATGGATCATTCAACGATCTGGGTCTGATAGATTCGGCTTGTCTCTTTCTTCGATGAAAAAAGAGAAAAAAAAAATTCCATTACAGAGCCGTATGCACAAAAGATGCCTGTACGGTTGTTCAATTCTATCTTTTTCTCCCTGCTTGTTATTCTTTATCCCTTCCCTTCGCCCAATCATGCGAGATAGAGGAATCGTTCATTATGTTATATCATCAGGGTTATGATCCATCAACCTGCTAGTTCTTTTTATGAGGCACCCACAGGAGAATTTATCCTGGAAGCGGAAGAACTACTGAAACTCCGCGAAACCCTCACAAGGGTTTATGTACAAAGAACGGGCAATCCTTTATGGGTTGTATCCGAAGACATGGAAAGGGATGTTTTTATGTCAGCAACAGAAGCCCAAGATTATGGCATTGTTGATCTTGTAGCGATCGAAAATGCCGGGGATTTCGCATAAATCTTTGATTCCATTTCGAATCATAATTTGAATGAACCCTTATTTGATCTTTTATCTTCTTACCTGGGTAAAATATGAAATGGAAGTAATTCATAATCATCCGGTTAGGATCGATCTAAACCAGCCCATTCTGTATATGATTCAGCATGCCAACTATTAAACAACTTATTAGAAACACAAGACAGCCAATCAGAAATGTCACGAAATCCCCCGCTCTTCGAGGATGTCCTCAGCGTCGAGGAACCTGTACTAGGGTGTATGTGCGACTCGTTCGGATCATGAGCTAGAACAAATGAGACGATTTTTACAGTATCAATGACTCGTACCAATGAATAGAATGGAAGAACTCCATTCACTATCGAAAAATAAAGATCTCTCGTATACCTCTATTTGTATGGAATTTATGGTTTCCATTGGTGCAAATCCAATCACCTCGATTTGAGATGAAAAGCAATTCCCATTGGTAGCAAATGGTTATCCATTAAGCGGGGGAATGATATTTAAGAAGCAGAAAGATTATGCTCCTACTCTTGCAAGAACGGACTAAAAGGGTCAGCTACCTATTCAACCTTCATAATTAAATGCCGTCACTGTATGGATAGATCCCATTGAAAAAAGACCTATTACTCGATAATTCATCGGTAGAGCCAAAGAGCGTGAACTGTACAAGTTACCAATAACATTGATTAAATGAGGAAAGGGGCTCCGGTGTATAGAGAGGACCTCGCCGTTTAAGAAGTAACCATAGAAACGATGGAAGCCACTATTTGTCCATTTACGATTTATTTTATACCTAATGTCGGTACAATTTCTTTTTTTTTTTTTTTGAGGTGAAATGCCTGGAAGAAATAAAAAAATCGTGGTTGGGAAGGTTATAGTAGCAAAAGCCATTGGAATTTTTATTTTAATTTTATACATCGGAAGAATCCGTTTTGTTATTAATAAACCAGGAGAGGGGAAAAGAATGACTGAAAGAAAAGAAACCAATTAGTTATTCATCAAAGTTTCTTTTGATTCAATGACCAGAGTTAGACGAAGATATATAGCTCGGAGACGTAGAACAAAAATTCGTTTATTTGCAGCAACCTTTCGAGGGGCTCATTCAAGACTTACTCGAACTACTACTCAACAGAAAATGAGAGCTTTGGTTTCCACTCATCGGGATAGAGGCAGGCGAAAGAGAAGTTTTCGTCGTTTGTGGATCACTCGGATAAATGCAGTAACTCGTGAGAATAGGGGATCCCATAGTTATAGTCGATTAATACTTGATCTGTACAAGAGGCAGTTGCTTCTTAATCGTAAAATACCTGCACAAATAGCCATATCAAATAGGAATTGTCTTGACACGATTTCCAATGCGATCATCAAATAAGGAGATTGGAAGGAATTCACTGGAATACTTTAAACGGAGTTCCCCGGAGAATGAACTCCGGGAGGGTATAGTAGAAATTCGTATGATAAGATAAGTAGTAGGAATGAACGAACACGTTTCAATAAAAAAAAAAAAAAGATTTATTCTTCCCCCATTCTTTTTTTTATTATTACATTACGGCGCGACAATCTCTCGGCTTTTTCGAACAAAACTTCAATCTGAGTTCGAATTAGAGTTTTGATTCGATTGAGGAATAGGCTTATTTATTTCTGGTTCTAGGACCAGTAGTTCTAGGGATCGACCCGGTTCTCTCAAACTGTTTCTCATTATTAAGAAAAGGTAACGAAGATAAAATACGAGCTTGTTTTATAGCAATAGTAATTAATCGTTGTTGTTTCAAGGTTAATCTATTCACTCGTCTAGATAATATTTTTCCTTGTTCACTAATAAATTGATTAATTAAACTCATGTTTCTATAATCAATTCGATCCCCCGATCCAATTGGGGGCAAACGCCTATGAAAAGATCGCTTGGATTTATGAAAGGGCCGCTTGGGTTTATCCATGGTTTATTTCTTATTTCTAAAATCCTATTTCTTCATTCATTTCGGATCCGACCAAAATAGGACTGGATTTGTATATATTATATATGTATATGTAATTTCTTCCTCTTCCTTGGAAGAGTGGCACACGCGTTCCGTTCGATTTATTTCTTTATCTCCCCATGAATCGTATGTTTGTAACAATAAGGGCAGAATTTTTTCAAGCCCAATTGACTAGGTGTATTGTGTCGATTCTTTTGAGTAATATATCTGGAAATGCCCCGCGATTCTTTATTCAAACCATTTCGGACACAACTGGTACATTCCAAAATAACTACTACTCTGACATCTTTACCCTTAGCCATGAACCTCCTTTGGATTTTGAATTCGCTCAATTCTTCTATTTTCGATTCGAACCGAAGCGAAGAAGAAAGGAATGAAAAATAAATAGACGAGAAGTCGCTAACTCGAAATCCAATTCAATTATGAAAGATTTCGTTGCAATCAATAGAGTAATCAAATTATTAAGTAATACAAATATTTCTAACTATCAATTATTCCCAATCCCAGTATTTCATTTAGTATCTTGTATGATCTTGAACAGCCTGCCCTCGACCCACATTTCCATTTCTGTTCTCCCTATATTAACCCGAACCCGAGTTTCGATGAGATTCAATCCACTTTTATTCTTTACTCTTTCTTTCCTATCCTAAAGAACTGAAAAAAGGGGGGGGGTTAGTCACAGAGACTCTAATCTTCTTGATCCCTTCCCATGTCAATAACTAGAATGAAAAAAAGGGGAATGTCAACGCATCTGGGAATAAACGATTGATCTCTATCAATAGACCCGCCAAAGACCCGAACCATAGAGTAGTTAGCACAGGTGCCGTGGAGAGATATGTTTTTATATCTCGCATTGAAAATCCTCCTTTTTTTTTCTTTAACTTTATTGACTTTATTGTATATTGTAATACATATATGATCAGATGCATATGTAGTTAAAGATCATTTGTACGGGGAATCTCTAACCAAAATGGATATATACAACGATCCGGTAGATGAAATCTACCTGTCCCTAAAACAGAAAAAGGTGAACCCTCCTTCCTGAGCACTACTGATAAATATTCATTCCTTTATACGTTTATACGTTAGGTATGTATATAATTCTTTATGAGAATGAAACCAAAAAACCAAAAAGAAGAAATGGCAAAATAAATTCTATTTAGATAGAGGAAATTGTGATGTGGAAAACAAAACATGGATTCCCTACAATGGCACTGTACAACAAATGAAAGGGATGTAGCGCAGCTTGGTAGCGCGTTTGTTTTGGGTACAAAATGTCACGGGTTCAAATCCTGTCATCCCTACTTATCACTTCTCCTATGGACAGTAACGAGGGGTCAATTGAGATCGATTAAAATTGGACACAATCCACCATTTTATAATACTATACATACAAGATGTATTGGGGGTACAAAAAGAATCCTTTTCTTGACATCCGTATCTCCCATCATAATAAAGCGCTCTTAGTTCAGTTCGGTAGAACGTGGGTCTCCAAAACCCAATGTCGTAGGTTCAAATCCTACAGAGCGTGATTCTGTTCTTTTAATGTTGAATCACAATAAAATAACTTCACTAACTTGAACTGCAACCTGAATTTGACCTCCTGGAGATTAAGGAGGAGGTCAATTAAAAAAAAGAGATGTTACTCAATTAAAGGTCCAACTGATCGCCGCGTCTGTATTGTAAATATGCAGTTACGAATAATCCGGCCAAAGTAATGGGAATTAGACCTAACACAATTCCAAATAGAAAAACTTCAATCATTTCAATTTCTTTGAAAGAATAGAAAAAGAG